ACCGAATACTTTTTTCTGTAAATACTGCATATTTGATTCCATCCATAAATCCATTTTCTTCCCTATGAGTTCCAGTATCGATAAGAATTCTAGTTCTTACTGTTCATATGTTATGGTATGAATATACCATACCAATTCGCTATGTATGGATGATGAGATTCCATTGATACAGAGCCAATTCCAATAGACTTATTGAATGTTCCCATTGGCGTGCATCCAGCAGGAATTGAACCTACGAATTTGCCAATTATGAGTTGGGCGCTTTAACCATTCAGCCATGGATGCTTCACAGGGATCGTCGTACATCGTGAATAACCAAATTCCAATTGAAATGAAATCTTTAGGAGGAATCAATGAAACGACATCAATTCAAATCCTGGATATTCGAATTGAGAGAGATCAAGAATTCTCACTATTTCTTAGATTCATGGATCAAATTCGATTCAGTGGGATCTTTCACTCACATTTTTTTCCACCAAGAACGTTTTATGAAACTCTTTGACCCCCGAATTTGGAGTATCCTACTTTCACGTGATTCACAGGGTGCAACAAGCAATCGATATTTCACGATCAAAGGTGTAGTACTGCTTGTAGTAGTGGTCCTTATATCTCGTATTAACAATCGAGAGATGGTTGAAAGAAAAAATCTCTATTTGATGGGGCTTCTTCCTATACCTATGAATTCCATTGGACCCAGAAAGGAGACATTGGAAGAATCTTTTTGGTCTTCCAATAGAAATAGGTTGATTGTTTCGCTCCTGTATCTTCCAAAAAGGAAAAAGATTTCTGAGAGTTGTTTCATGGATCCGCAAGAGAGTACTTGGGTTCTCCCAAGAAAGAAAAAGCGTATCATGCCTGAATCTAACCGGGGTTCGCGGTGGTGGAGGAACCGGATCGGAAAAAAGAGGGATTCTAGTTGTCAGATATCTAATGAAACCGTAGCTGGAATTGAGATCTCATTCAAAGAGAAAGATAGCAAATATCTGGAGTTTCTTTTTTTATCCTATACGGATGATCCGATCCGCAAGGACCATGATTGGGAATTGTTTGATCGTCTTTCTCCGAGGAAGAAACGAAACATAATCAACTTGAATTCGGGACAGCTATTCGAAATCTTAGGGAAAGACTTGATTTGTTATCTCATGTCTGCTTTTCGTGAAAAAAGACCAATTCAGGGGGAGAGTTTCTTCAAACAACAAGGAGCTGGGGCAACTATGCAATCCAATGATATTGAGCATGTTTCCCATCTCTTCTCGAGAAACAAGTGGGGTATTTCTTTGCAAAATTGTGCTCAATTTCATATGTGGCAATTCCGCCAAGATCTCTTCGTTAGTTGGGGGAAGAATCAGCACGAATCGGATTTTTTGAGGAACGTCTCGAGAGAGAATTGGATTTGGTTAGACAATGTGTGGTTGGTAAACAAGGATCGGTTTTTTAGCAAGGTACGGAATGTATTGTCAAATATTCAATATGATTCCACAAGATCTATTTTCGTTCAAGTAACGGATTCTAGCCAATGGAAAGGATCTTCTTCTGATCAATCCAGAGATCATTTCGATTCCGTTAGAAATGAGAATTCAGAATATCACACATTGATCGATCAAACAGAGATTCAGCAACTAAAAGAGAGATCGATTCTTTGGGATCCTTCCTTTCTTCAAACGGAACGAACAGAGATAGAATCAGATCGATTCCCGAAATGCCTTTTTGGATCTTCCTCCATGTCCTGGCTATTAACGGAACCTGAGAAGCGGATGAATAATCATCTGCTTCCGGAAGAAATCGAAGAATTTCTTGGGAATCCTACAAGATCAATTCGTTCTTTTTTCTCTGACAGATGGTCAGAACTTCATCTGGGTTCGAATCCTACTGAGAGGTCCACTAGAGATCCTAAATTGTTGAAGAAAAAACAAGATGTTTCTTTTGTCCCTTCCAGGCGAGCGGAAAAGAAAGAAATGGTTGATATATTCAAGATAATTACGTATTTACAAGATACCGTCTCAATTCATCCTTCGGAACCAGATCCGGGATGTGATATGGTTCCGAAGGATGAACCGGATATGGACAGTTCCAATAAGATTTCATTCTTGAACAAAAATCCATTTTTTGATTTCTTTCATCTATTCCATGACCGGAACAAAGGGGGATACGCGTTACGCCACGATTTTTTTGAATCAGAAGAGAGATTCCCAGAAATGGCGGATCTATTCACTCTATCAATAACCGAGCCAGATCTGGTGTATCATAGGGGATTTGCCTTTTCTATTGATTCCTACGGGTTGGATCAAAAAAGATTCTTGAATGAGGTATTCAACCCCAGAGATGAATCGAAAAAGAAATCTTTATTGGTTCTACCTCCTCTTTTTTATGAGGAGAATGAATCTTTTTCTCGAAGGATCAGAAAAAAATCGGTCCGGATCTACTGCGGGAATGAGTTGGAAGATCCCAAACTAAAAACAGCGGTATTTGCTAGCAACAACATAATGGAGGCAGTCAATCA